TTTTTTTGAAGAAAAAATAATGCCTACAGTAAAAGGACTAATCAGTTATTTCTTTTAGCGCCCCAAACATGCCAATATTAGCACTAATGGTACGTAAATGTAACTCCTTGTTCAAACAACTATTCAGAGTTCCTAGCGCTCCTTGTAAAGCTTGTTGGAAAACCCGTTGCCGGACTTGATTAATTGCTCTTTGTTGTTCAAACTGAATGGTTTCATTTTTGTAATTTTCTAATTGTTCCAAAGTCTTATAAGTTGAATTAATCAAATTCAGTTTTTCTCGTTCTATCTCAGAGTATCCATTCACTCGAAACTGATCTGCCTCCATTTCGACTTTCCGTAAGCGGGCCCGGGCTTTTTCCAGCCGTTCAATGGCCCCTCCCTGCAGTTCTTCTGAATTTCGAATAGTATTCAAGATTCTCAGTTTTCGATTATCTAATAAATCACTTAATGAAAGTAGATTATCTTTACATTCACCTCAAAACTTCCATGATCCCTTCCCGAACCAAACATGAATTTTTCGATTCATTTGGCTCTCACACTCAATTACTTATGTCAATTACTTCAATTACTTATGTATGGAGGGGGGGATTCCCCTATCTTTTTTTTAATGTACTGAGTCTATCCTCTCTCTCTCTGCTCTATTCATATTCCAAAATGGATGTTGGCACTGATTACGAATCCAAGAACAGAATACTCGGAGGACTCTTCTGACTAAACAAAAATATATAATTGTCAGCAAAGTTGTTTCTTTTTTCTTCAAATCCAAAGAATTCTTCTTAATACATAGGTCATCGATTCAGCATAAAAAGGGGTTGGTTGAAATACCAATTTTTACAATATTTTACCAATCCAATAAAACTTTCAATACACTAAACGGCTCAAATCTTTTTATCGACATGAGTGTTTTATATCGAAAAAAATTTCCAATTATTCATTTTGAAAACATTTCTATTCTATATTAACATAGTAGTCGAAAGAGTACCGTGCTGTGTCTGGACTTGAAACTTTAGCTTTAACCATGTTAATGGTCCCGCATTAGTGGTTTGGTTGATAGAGAATCAAAATAGATTTACCAATGAATCACGACATGCTATGGTTCTTAAATATGATTTGAAATTTATTCAGAAGTAATTCGCGGAATCATGCACCCTTTTCCGTCCTAGTTATAACGAAAAAAAAAAGTGCAGCTGGTTGGATCCAGCCTATTCTTGAAATAAACAACTCGCACACACTCCCTTTCCAAAAAAGATCAATACACCAAGTACTACACTTAGATTTATTGGATTTGTTGCTAAAATATCGGTATTAAACCCGAAACTCCCGGCGAATGGCCAGTGAACCAAAGAAACGAAAGAATCGGTTACATTTTTCATATGATCTCCTCTTTTAGATAGACTAAAAAAAAGAAACTCCGTTCTTTTTTTTGTATCACTTCACTCCCTTTTTTTTTTCTATTTTCTACTTAATATATATTTTTTTAATTTATTGGTTTTTTTTAGTAATTTACCTAGTTCTAGGATTAAACAAAAGGATTCGCAAATAAAAGTGCTAATGCTACAACCAGCCCATAAATTGTTAAAGCTTCCATAAAAGCCAGACTAAGCAATAAAGTACCTCGTATTTTTCCCTCCGCCTCGGGCTGTCTCGCGATACCTTCGACAGCTTGGCCCGCAGCAGTACCTTGACCAACTCCAGGTCCAATAGAAGCAAGCCCGACAGCCAACCCAGCAGCAATAACAGAAGCGGCAGAAATCAGTGGATTCATGATAAGTTCCTCGCACTAAAATAAAGAAAAAATAAAGAAATAGTTAATGATACAATCGTCCAATGAATTATGACTTTATTATTCCATCACTAAGATTTATTCCATCACTAAGATTCATCCAGCCGAAGTAACTAAGAACGCCGAATTGAAGATTGAAGTAATAATAATATTATTATTGTTATTGAACCATCAAAACTACTTCGATATCTCTTTTTGAGTTCCGATCCACAGGATTTTTGTGAATCCATACGACTTTTGTTCTTCCATTTCTTTTTTCCGAACCGAACCTTTTTTTGTTTGAATTGTTCGTTCGTTTTCTTTATTTCATCTCTTTATTTTTATCCATTCAATTCCCAGTCAAAGACGAAAACGAAATCGAAGAATTTCTATTGGAATTCCTAGCGAAATTCACAATAGTAGGGCGGATTAGATATATCTTTAGTTCATATATAACTAGCAATATCTAATATCACATATACATGTCTTTCTTCCAGAACGTAAACCAACTATTCAGATCTTAGATTCAAAGTATTCGTATCTTTTAGATTCCATATACCTAATTCTGTACCCCTCGCCTAATCACCCCATTTTTTATGAATCTCGTTTTTTTTTTAATTTTTCTATTCCTTTTATTTCTCATTATCCAACATGGTTACAATCGAAATAGACGAATTCATAATCATTGCATAGAAATAAATATAAGTATTGGATTGAGGTAAGGTTATGCAATTATTTATTTCTATTTATTATATTAATATTTTCTTTTGGTCAATCGTTGAATTGAAGAAGTGAATAAAATCAATGGAAATGGGAATCCTTCTATAAAGCATCTTTATTTTCTTTTTTTAATCACCCGCCACTCTAATCATATTTATTCAAATTATGACTCTTGCTATTTGATATTGGACTTAAATGAACAAAACAATATAAAGAGAATATTAATTGGAGGGGGGTATGATATAATAAGGTCAAAGAAGAATTTTAGGAAAAAGATCTTTTAGATCTCTTTCCTTTTTTTACAATTCCCCAATATCGTAATTTTTTTTCGACGACTCTTGATCGTATATCCTTTATTTGTCGATTTCTGTTTGGATATTTATGTTTCCTAAGTAGATTGTCTTAAGTTACGCATACAGTGCCTTGTTCTAAGCGAAAAAAAAGACTATTCCGAAAACTAGTCAATGATGGCCCTCCATAGATTCGCCTATATAAGCCGCAGCTAAAGTTGCAAAAATAAGAGCTTGAATACCGCTTGTAAATAATCCAAGGAACATCACAGGTATAGGAACCACTAAAGGTACTAAAGAAACAAGAACAACAACTACTAATTCATCGGCTAATATATTCCCGAAAAGTCGAAAACTAAGCGATAAAGGTTTTGTGAAATCTTCTAAAATGTTAATGGGTAAAAGAATTGGAGTCGGTTGAATGTATTTACTGAAATAACCTAATCCTTTTTTGGAAAGACCCGCATAGAAGTATGCTACTGACGTGAGCAAAGCTAAAGCAACGGTAGTATTTATATCATTCGTGGGTGCGGCTAACTCTCCATGAGGTAACTGTATTATTTTCCAAGGTAAAAGAGCACCTGACCAATTAGAAACAAAAATAAATAGAAACATAGTTCCAATAAAGGGAACCCATGGACCATATTCTTCTCCAATCTGAGTTTTGCTCACGTCTCGAATGAATTCAAGGACATATTCGAAGAAATTTTGACCGGTAGTCGGAATGGTTTGTGGATTCCGAACAGCTATAAAGGCTGAACCTAATAAGATAGCAATTACAACCCAAGAAGTAATAAGTACTTGGGCATGGACTTGGAAATCGCCTATTTGCCAATAGAAATGTTGGCCTACTTCCACACCGGATATATCGTATAACCCCTTTAGTGTGTTGATGGAACATGATATAACATTCATATTACCCTCTGCCAGAAATACAACTTTAAAAGGAATTATTTTGATTCAACCATCTTCTTTTCGACTTGTCTACTTGAATTGTATGTATATTTTGAATACCCGCTAATTACATAATATCCACCTGTTTTTTGTCTCCTTTCTTTTGTGCGATTCAGGAATAGTAACCAATTCCATAAATCAATAAATCAATGGGGTTACCAAAAGAATTTCTTTATCTTATTATTAATCAAGGATTTCGTATATAGCTAGAACGACCCTCACAAATTGCGAATACTAATTTGTTAAGAATTAATCGGATTGAAGCTATAGCGTCATCGTTTGCCGGAATCGAAATATCTGCGAGATCGGGGTCACAATTTGTATCGATTAAACAAATTGTTGGAATTCCCAAAATGATACATTCTCTAAGAGCCGTATATTCTTCGTTCTGATCAACGATGATTACAATATCGGGTACCCTCGTCATATATTTAATCCCACCCAGATACGTTTGCAGGCGTGATAATTGTCTCTTCAACATAGCGGCATCCCTTTTGGGAAGACGGTGGAGTCTCCCCGTTTTTTGTTCCGTTCTCAAATCCTTGAACTTATGAAGTCTCGTTTCTGTAGTGGACCAATTCGTTAACATACCGCCGAGCCATTTTTTATTAACATAATGACACCGAGCCCTTATTGCAGCTCGCGCTACTGAATCAGCTGCTTTATTTTTAGTACCAACAATTAAGAATTGTTTTCCCCTACTTGCTGCATCAAAAACTAAACCACAAGCTTCTGATAAAAAACGAGCAGTTCGAGTCAGATTTGTAATATGAATACCTTTCTGTTTTGCAGATATATAAGGTGCCATTCTAGGATTCCATTTCCTAGTACCATGACCAAAATGAATTCCTGCTTCCATCATCTCTTCCAAATTGATGTTCCAATATCTTCTTGCCATTTCTCCCCCCCCCCCCCGCCTCCTCTTTTTTTTTTTTATTTTAAAGAGGTGAGGTGCCCTGCAATAAATACTTGTTCCGATGGAACCTTTTCTTGTACCAGAGATTGGCCGTTGATACACGATCTAGACCATTCATTACTTTCGATTCATTATTATCCTTCGTTTCTTACCATTAAGAAATCAAATGATCACAAATCACAAATAGTTAAAAGAATCCGCTCCTAGGACTGATTAAACCTTCTAAGTAATTGTTCTGGTGTATCATAGAAAGTCGTTGAAATGCAAGAGTCAAATAAATTTCTGTGGTGTAAGAACATATCTCTCATTTCGCCCCCGAATAAATTATTTTTTTGTGTTTCCAAAGGAATGTTGTTATGTTGCCTTGAACAGTGCACTAATCCTTTGAATCCGGTACCAACGGGTATTATCCCCCCCAGAACAACGTTCTCTTTCAGGCCTTTCAACCAATCGATACGACCCCGGAGAGCGGCTTTTGCTAAAACTCGAGCGGTTTCTTGAAAACTTGCTTCGGATATAAAACTTTGAGTATTCAGAGATGCTCTCGTTATTCCCAATAAGGTAACTCGATAACAGATTGCTTCTTCCAAAGCACGCCCCGTTCGTTCCGCTCGTAACAATCCGACCAGTTCGCCGGGTAAAAAGACATTAGACATTCCATCTTCTGAAACCAAGACTTTTGATGTTATTTGACGCACAATAATTTCTATATGCCTATTATGTATCTGCACCCCCTGCGATCGATAAACCTTTTGGATCTTATTAACCAAAGAGATACGACTTTGTACTATAGTTAGCTCAGCACCAATCAAGAATCCCCAAGGAATTCCGAGAATTCTTGTTATACGCGTGTTCCAACCCTCAACGCGCTTTGCTAGGTTCATCGATATTGAATCAACCGAACGCACTTCTACCACTTGTTCTACTTTTGGAAGACCCTGCGTTATATCACCCGATCTCGATTTTTCATATATAAATGTAACTAATGTATCCCCTTCGTAAAGGATTTCTCCATAATGTCCATGAACAGTTGCTCCAGGAGTAGCCAAATAGGGCTTAGCTGATCTTATTACTACAGAGTCAACTTGAACAATTAAAACTTGACCTGATTTTAGGTGTGGTCCATTTTTGGCTATACATACATTTTCACAAAGAAACTGTCCAAGACTAATTATTGGGGACATTTCCTCACAATACTGATGATGGAAAAAATACCAATTCAAATTAAATCGATTCAAAACGATATTACTGTCTGGATCAGGGTTATAAATTTCCCCATTTTCGTCCATTAAATAATATTTAATTACTTGAAAAGGCTGTTTTAAATTGTCAAGTTTAAAATATTTAGTTACCGAGATCTGATTATGAGTTATTAAATAGTAAAATGAATAAAAATTCGCAATTTGAAGGATTGTTCCTAAGGGTCCCAACGAATTCCTAATTGGAATTGGAGAATCCTTTTGAATTGGAATTGATTGTTTTATCAGATTGTGATAGTTTACATCGTTGAATGGACCCATTCGAAAACAATTAGATGATGACAAAATTATCAAAGATTGGCATTCCTTATTTCTATTCAACAACGTACGAATAGTTCCTTGGTTTTGGCTAAGTGATTGTTCAACCCTTGCCTTGAAATAAATGGAATAAAACGGATTGATATTGGTGCGAGCTGAACCATTATCAGAGATCAATCCTGAACCTGACGGATCCTTCCTTTTTCGAATATACGAAATATGGGATTTCACTAAGTTGATTCTTAGGAAATCTCGAATCAGACCATTTGTACTTACTTCAACAAAAGAAGCACAAACCTCTTCGATGGAAGAACTTTTTTTGTCTTGGCCCCAATTCAACACTAAACAAGTCCGAACTAATTGAATACTTGTATCAGAAATTCCCCGAGTGGGTTTGCCCTTTCCATAAAGGACATAATTGACAACTCGAAATTGCATATTATCCTTTTCCCGCAGCAGATCCTGGGGGAAGAGTGTTGCTAAATTGATACCGTCCGCTATTTCATATGTGACTACGGGTCGAACCAAAACAAAATACTTTTTCTTGGCGGGTGTGATCCGTTGAACATAGATCCATTTTTTCAATTTTTTTGATTCCTTAGTTGATTCTTTAAGTTTTTTTTTTGCCCTTTCTGGTGGTATCAAGATGCCACTGTGTCGGGATATCTTATCTGTCTCTCCGGGAAAATGGATATCTCCAGAAAATATTTTCAGTTCAATTCCCCCCTTTTTTCTCTCCATTCGGACCAATCCGCCCACCCGGCTTCTTATATTTAAAGTGATTCGTGTATCTACTCCAATGATACTATTATTCCGTACCATTACGTAAGAAGATTCGGGGAAAGTATGCACTTCCTCGGGAATGAAAAAAAAGCGATCTAGTTTCATTTGGTATTTTGGCTTAATTTTTTTGAGTCCTCGATACTCAATCAAGCCCTCTTTTTTGACGATTGAATGCGCCCCTAGAGTCCCATATTTAGTAATTCCGGAACCCTTTCTTCTGTATCGGGGATCGTCGAAATAAGCAAGAATACAATTTCTACGGAAAATCCCCTTTATGGGGATTTCAATCGAGATACCTGAATGGGGCATTAACCCTTTCTCTTGTTCTTGAATTGATTGGAATGGAATGAAAAATAGATTTCTTCGCCCTTTTGCCAATAAATCAGAATTCTCGTGGAGAATTACAGGATGTATGAGATTACAATGACCAGTACCTATGATTCGATTAAATCCCGAATAATCAGGAATCTCAAGAATACCACCTTCTTTTTTAGCGGAAAAATAAGAACTAAATAATTTGTGTCTCGCTTGATCATTATTCACTGAGAGTGAGAGGCT